AATAAATCTTTTTTTTTTTGAGTGTGTTCATTCATTTTTACTAATTTTTTATCATATTCATTTTGACTCTACCCTCCCGGAGTTCATTCTCCGGGGAACTCCGTTTAAATTATTCCGGTGGATTCTTTCCAATCTACTTATTTTATGATCTCATTCGAAATCATATAAAGACATTTTTTATTTGATATAGCTATTTGTGCAAGTATTTTACGATTAAGAAGCACCTGTTTCTTATATAGGTTGTGTATTAATCTACTATAACTATAGGATACCCCTATTTCACGAATTACTGCGTTTATTCGAGTTATCCACAAACGGCGAAAATTTCTCTTTTGCTTATCCCTATCCCGATGAGACGAAACCAAAGCTCTTATTCTCTGTTGAGTAATTGTTCGAGTAAGTCTTGAATGAGCCCCTCGAAAGCTTGATGCAAATAAACGAATTTTTGTTCTACGTCTCCGAGCTATATTTCCCCGTCTAATTCTGGTCATTGAATAAATGAAACTTTGACGAATAACTAATAGATTTCCTTTCTTTCAGTTATTCTTTTTCCCTTTCCTAGTCTATTAATAACAAAGCTTTTTTCCAATGTATAAACTAAAAATTCAAATGGCTTTGGCTACTATAACCTTCCCGACCACTATTTTTCTTTTTTCTAGGCATTTCACTTCGAAATAAGAAATTTTATTTTCCTAGGTATCAAAATGGAATAAATAAAAAATAGAAATGGATAAAGAAATAGCGGCTTCCTTCGTTTCTATGATTACTTCTTAAACGGTGAGGTTTTCTCTATACACCGGAGCCTTTACTTCATTTAATCAATGTTATTGGTAACTTGTATAGTTCACATTCTTTGGCTCTACCCATGAATTATCCAGTAATAGGTCTTTCACGATTAGATCTACTTACACAGTAACGGTATTTAATTATGAAAGTTGGCTGGGGTAGCTAACCCTTTTAGTCCGTTCTTGCAAGAGGGGGCCTAAGTTTTCTGTTTTTAAGTAAGATTTCCTCCGCTTAATGGATAACCATTTGCTACCAATGGAGAATTGCTTCTCATCTTAAATTGAGATGATTGGATTTGCACCAATGGAAACCATAAATTTCATACACAATAGAATGGATAGATTCTCTTTTTTTTTTAGATACTGAATTGAATGGACTTCTTTTTCTATTCTATCCTATTCGCCGGTACTGATCATTGATACTAGAAAAAGTTTTCTTTCTTTTATCGCAGCTCATGATCTGAACGAGTCGCACATACACCCTAGTACATGTTCCTCGACGCTGAGGGCATCCCCGAAGCGCGGGGGATTTTGTGACATTTCTAATTGGCTGTCTTGTATTTCTAATAAGTTGTTTAATAGTTGGCATGTTGAAGCATATATCATATAAATAATGGGCTGGTTTAGATCGATCCTAACCTGATGATTTTGAATTACTTCTATTTAATTTTCTAGTAAATTCAGCAAAAATCTAAAATCTGAAATCGAGGATTTACGCGAAATAAATAGAAATTCGGGCTATTTTCACCCAACCACCGCTACAAGATCAACAATTCCATAAGCTTGGGCTTCTGTTGCTGACATAAAAACATCTCTTTCCATGTCTTCCGAAACAACCCATAAGGGTTTGTCCGTTCTTTGTACATAAACCCTTGTGAGGGTTTCACGCAGTTTGAGCAGCTCTTCCGCTTCCAGGATAAATTCTCCCGTTTGTGCCTCATAAAAAGAACTAGCAGGTTGATGAATCATTACCCTGATGGTATAACAAAAGAGGGGTTCCTCTATTTTGCATGCTGAATAGAAAAGAATAAAAAAAAAAAAAGACAGAATTGAACAACCGTACGGGCATCTTTTATGCATTGCATACGGCTCTATAAGAAAATTGACCTTTACCTTCCATCAAAGAAAAAAAAAGAGGGTCTATCAGACCCAGATCGGTAAATGATCAAATTACCACCCTTCCTTTCGTAGGAGTTCAAAAATACTATGATGGTTCCGTTGCTTTATATATATTTATTATTATTATTTGGTTTGTCTGTGTTTCAGCAATCCCAAAGTTGCTTTTTGTAAAATAAGGAAAAAATAATCTTGTTTTTATTTTCGAACTCTTTCAGAACATAATTAAGCCCCCGTGTGAAAATAAAAAAGTTTGTGACGCTGAACTGGAATCCCCAATATAAAAAATAGGAAATACCTTTTATCTCATACTACTCTCTCGATACATAATCAAATGTTTTGAAAAAACAATAAAAATTTTTTATTTTGATATCGAATTCAAAGTGCCATGCTATTATTACTTAATATTCATATGGCGAAGGCATAGTTTTTTTTCTCTTAAATAAAAACCTCATTGGCGCCAAGCGTGAGGGAATGCTAGACGTTTGGTAATTTCTCCTCCGGCCAAGATAAAAGATCCCATTGAAGCGGCTAATCCCATGCATATTGTCTGTACATCTGGTCGCACAAATTGCATTGTATCATAAATAGCCACTCCA